CAAAATTTAGCTTTAGCCAATGCCGCAATCAGAGGAATAATGGGAATAAGGGTATCGACTTTCTTAATAGCATTATTGATTAGAAATGAATTTTCTATAATTTGACTCCGTACCACTGAAGGGTTCATTCGCACATTTGAAAGATAGCCCAAAAATTCAAGGGAATGATTGGATATATGATTTATATAAATCCTTCTTGGATGAAACCACTGCGAAAAATGCCATTGCCAAAAAGCGACAAGGTAAGATTTCCATTTATTCATGAAAAGAGACGTCCCTTTGGAGGCCAGAATGGATTTTCTTTGATACCTAATATAATGCATGCAAGGTTCCTTAACCAACCGTAGGTTCGCCTGAAAATCCTTAACCTTAACAAAGATGTTCACAACACGTTCTATTTTTCCATAAAAATATATTCGTTCAAGAAGAACTCCAAGAGATGTTGATCGTAAATGAGAAGATTTAGTACGTAGAAAGACGAAAATAGATTCGTATTCACATAGATGAGAATTATATAAAAATAAGAACAATCTTTTATTTTTTTTTGAAAAAGAGGAACTGGCTTTCTGTGGAGTAATAAGACTCTTCGAATTACAATACTCGTTGAGAAAGAATCGTAATAAATGCAAAGAAGAGGCATCCTTTACCCGACAGCGAAGAGTTTGAACCAAGATTTCCACATGAACAGGCTGGGGTATTAGTATATCTAATACAAAATTTAAATGTGAAAAATTGTCCTCTAAAAAGGGAAATATTGAATGAATTGATCGTAAATTTTGAGATTTGACTATCTTTTTATTTTTCCCTTCTAGACAATATATTAATCCTAGAGAAAATGGAATTTCTACAATAAAAGCAAAACCCTCTGATATGATTGGAGAATACAAATTATTTCTGTGCGCCCAAAATGTATTTTGATTAGAATCATTAGGATAATAAATAATAAAATGATTCTGTTGATACATTCGAGTAATTAACCGTTTCACAATCAGTAAACTAGATTTATTGTTATAACTCGGATTTTCCGACAAACTGGATCTACTGAAACCACGATCATAAGCAAATGCATAAATATATTCCTGAAAGATAAGTGGATATAGGAAGTCGTGTTGTTGAGATCTCTCTAGCTGTAAATATCTTTGGCTTTCCTCCATTTGAAATTCGATTTGAATCAAAAGTAGAAGATTTTGGGGGTTATCAAATGATACATAGTACGATACAGTCAAAACAAGGTATTCTAGTAAGAATAGATACCTCGGGATAGGTAAACTTATCAGCAGATTCTCTACCCTCTCCTTTTTCCATTCATTTCATTTAATTCGTCTATATTATAGGATAATAAGATGGCTAGAAATCTTTTATTTTTTCAACCTAATCGCTCTTTTGATTTCGGAAAAAACTTTCTTTATCAATATACTGTTTCTTTTACACACGCATCTTCATTCCAAAATCGAGAATGCCAATAGTTAGGATTCATTAAAAAAATATAGAATCCACTCGTGGGGGAGAAGTCCTTCCCCTATCAGGCACTAATCTATTTTTAACGTCTAATTAGATCGGGAAATTATTCAAATTAAGAACAGAAGCTGGTTGCTTTTTCTTTTTTATAATTAATTGAAGCCATAGGGCCCCTATCCATTTATTCATTTGACCCTACTTTACTTTATTTTGTTTCGTTCCAAGAATTCGAACAAGGTTTTATACCGATCCGATAAGGATGAAATATCCTCAGAACTCTCCATTGATACGACATGCTCTTTTTTCCATTTATTCCCTTGCAGGATCAGTCGCGGTCTTCCAAACTTTACCAATGGTATGGACGAATTCCTCACTTCATCCAAATGTGTAAAAGATTCTAGCCGCACTTAAAAGCCGAGTACTCTACCGTTGAGTTAGCAACCCGAATAAAATATAGATTAAATAAAACTTCAACCTTCAACAAAAATCTTCAACAAAGAGTGTATAGATACAATCAGAATCAAATTCAATTAAATTTAAACAAAAGGAAAGGATATTATATAAGTTAATCAAACCGTTGAGCTAACAAATATAAAAAAACAAATTTTATAATGGATTCGAAACATAATAAAGAAATTGATTAGATGAAAATACAAGAAATTCTCAGATAAAAAAAAATATATATACCAAATTTAAAAAATTTATAGAGTATCTCTTATGTTATCTACCCTTTAATTCAATCAAAAAAACCTCTTGTATCGAAGAAAGCATCGTTTGAATTTGAATAAGGTAAAGTAAAAACCTATGGGACGGAAATAAATAGACCCGGTTCGCTTATCACGATGAATTATATTTGTTCGATACACTGTTGTCAATATAAATGTTGAGAAAAGAATACAGTGGAAAAAATAAATTGCATTGATTTTTTTTTTCAATTCTTTGAATTGCAATTTAACAATGCAATAATATTCAAAATTGTCTTGGATTGACACTATATATCTAATATCTAATTTAGATAAAAAAAAGATAACTGAAAGAATCAAAAAGGAAGAATTGAAAAAAATTTCCGGGTTTTTTAGTCCATAATGTATTTCATGAATCTAAGTGGAATAAGCAAAATAGATTCCTTGATGGGTAGTTGAGCTGCAATAAAAACCACACAATTGAAGGAAATGTCCGAATTTTATATTTAGTAGATCAATAAACTGAGGTTTTGTCTGTCATTTTAGACCATTCAATTTAACGGAAACAATCCTAAATAAATACGAATACAGCAGAAAAGGGGGGGAAATAAAAAAAAATAAGTACAAAAAAATTATACAAAGTTATATACAAACTGCTCCCCCCCCTGGTATTTCTTTAATTGAATTTCATTTGATTAGACGAAAGTTCCTTAAAAACTTCCGCTTTTTTTAAAAGATTCTGAACAGTTCCCGTGGGTTGAGCACCTTTTTCAAGGAAATATAGAATAAGGGGAACATTTAAATAAGTTTGATTCTTCATTGGATCATAAAAGCCCACTTTTCTAAGATCTTTTCCTTCTCTTCTGGATCGAACATCAATTGCAACGATTCGATAGACGGCTCATTGGGATAGATGTAGATCAACAATACCCCCCCTAGAACCGTATAGGAAGTTTTCTCCTCGTACGGCTCGAGAAAAAATGATTTGATTCGAAGTTTTGTCTATGTATGCAATTCTAATAAATTAAATGACAAATGGGCCTATAAAATCAATTCGACTATTATTTAAGTCTTTTTTTCTTCCTGAAAAGGAAAAACCATTCGTACTCATAACTCAAGTTGGATAACTCTGAAATAGCTGAAAGGAAAAATCTTTAGTCTATTTCATTTATTGATGAGTAGTCTTTACCCCCATTTGTTTGTCTCGTTTAAAATTCTATTTGGATTCTTTAGTGTGATGCAGTTATTGATACTATATGAGACAATTCAAATGGTGTTTCCTTGTTCTTAGATCCTTTATGCTTATTTTAAATCATTAGGTTTAGACATTACTTCGGTGCTTCTGAATCCTTTCAAAATGGCAGCAACATACCCTTTTTGATTGCTTTCTAGCAAAGAATCCCATGGCCTGTTGATTCCCGCGTGATACACTTTATAATCGAATAATCGAAAAGGTTTGATAAATTCCAACAAATTTTTCTTGTGAATTGAAAACTTGCTACAATTGGATCCTTTTTCTATATTCCTCTTTCTATATACGGAAGATATATTTACGAAGTTGTTCCAATTGATCGATTGGCATTAACCCTAGATCCTTGCCCCCGAGAAATGAATTAATCCTTTCTACTCGAGCTCCATCGTGGACTATTTACAACCCAAAAAAAATGAAGGGTTTAAGTGTAATAGAACAAACAATGTCGAGTCAAGGGCACCCTCATTCCTAGACAAATGGAAAATGATGGATGTAAAAATCCACAATGGATCGTGTCCTTCAAGTCGCACGTTGCTTTCTACCACATCGTTTCAAACGAAGTTTTACCATAACATTCCTCTAATTTGGAACCAGTATGGGATTGATTCAATCATGGAATCATGAATAGTCATTGGTTTAGCTGTCCATAGACATCACAATCTAGACTTTTTCGCCTATATATGATAAGGGAGAACTGTTTTTCTGAAAAAATTTTAGCAAGATGGCATTTTTAACATACATAAATAATATATAGATCCTAGAACGAAATAGAAATATATAAACGAATAACTTTTTGAATCTGTATTTTCAAATGATTCAATAGGATAGATTAAACTATTTGCTACTTTTTCAAAGATTCCACTTAGAAGGAATCATTGAAAAAACATTTAAAAAATTTCAAATTGAAATTAAAAAAGTTTCCTATTTAGACATCATTATTAGACATATTTAATTTTAATTTTAATAAAATTGAACAGTAAAAATCACGTTCGATCTTCATAGAAGGATCTATTTTTATTTTTTAATTGACTCAGCACTGATTAAATTTTAATTGAAATCAATAAATAGATCAAAGAAAAGAAGAAATCAATCTAATTTTTTTTACATGAGATGTATAAAAAAATGATGTAAGTTAAGATTTGAATCTTTATTCTTTTGATCTGATATCATATCACAATTACGAAAATAAAAATCGAAAAAAAATAGGGAAGGGTTTTCGTATCTCTCAGATAGACTGACGAGTTGTCACTGTTATATATCATTTTAAGGATTACAAATCTTTTTCACAAAAATCAAAAATTTATTGTCATTGGAATAGAACGATATATACCATATAAGCTAAACATTTTCTCATTTTATATCATTATATGATATATATGTATTTTGTTTAACTTTAACATGGGGTTGCATAATATTATTATCGACTCTTGTCATAAAGTGCATAAAATAAAATATAAAGGGATAGGATAAATCCCCTCTCCCTCAATCGTTACATAGATTTCCAATCTTTGATTAGAGTCAAACACGAAATACCTAAATAAAATCAGATTCAAAGAAAAAACACCGGCTCCATAACATATATAAATATGTTATTGTTATGGAACTTTCTTTTTAATGAGATTCGAAGAGACACATATTAGTTAAAATTAATATGGATTCATTCATATCCACCCCCCCACTCTCACTCTTTCTATGGGAATAATGTAGCATAAAAAAATGGATATGCGCTGGGACGGAAGGATTCGAACCTCCGAATAGCGGGACCAAAACCCGTTGCCTTACCACTTGGCCACGCCCCATTTGAATTTATAATCTACACGAAGAAACAATAATATTGTTACTGGTTGTTTGTCAACTGCAGTCCAAATATTTATATAATAGATTGATACTGGGATTTTGATACATATAGATATAGAATTCAATTTAATTTATTGATCATTACATAGAATTCAATTAAGATATTGTATGAAAGTATGATTTCTTCTATTCTCCTTTGAGAATTGGAGGATTTTTGGTTGGGTGGGTTCAAAGAAAAAGAAGGATTTTTTGTCTACCTTACTTACTTTCTTCCTTGTTCCTTATATCAAAAACTCAATCAAAATGCAATTATCTCCAAGAACAAAATGTCTGTTATGCTTAATATCGTTAGTTTGATCTGTATTAATTCTGCCCTTTATTCGAGTAGTTTTTTCTTCGGCAAATTGCCCGAAGCCTATGCTTTTTTGAATCCAATCGTAGATGTTATGCCAGTCATACCTCTGTTTTTTTTTCTCTTAGCTTTTGTTTGGCAAGCTGCTGTAAGTTTTCGATAAGATCCTTACTAATAATATCCTAGAAAATGCATGATTTCTTCGATAAAAAATCCTAACAATTGATATAATCAGATAAGTTTGAGAGTATGAACCTTCGATTCGCACACTGAAATTCTTGGCTTGGATAGTCGCCATAAATCATAAATTCGGCTTACCCCCATTTCCTCATTTTTAACCCCTTTTCCAGTGAAAGACCCTAACCCTATTTAGGGTCTCCCACAATATCTAATTTGGATATAAACAAAAATTTTTGTTAATGAAAAACAAATGGATTTATGACAATGCATTTTTATTTCTAGAAAAACTTATTTCTTGGTGTCAAAATAGTCTATGTGGTAGAAAAATGGAAGATCTATTCTCTTTTTTTCCAAAAAATAATCTTGGAGATTGTGTAATGCTTACTCTGAAACTCTTCGTTTATACCGTAGTGATATTTTTTGTTTCTCTCTTTATCTTTGGATTCTTATCTAATGATCCGGGACGTAATCCTGGACGTGAAGAATAAAATCCAAAGGGTTTTTCTTGGTTAATTTTCCTATTTTCTTAGGATTTTATCTATTCCACGCGTTTAACTCATACTTTTAAAATAGGAAAATTAAATAAATAAATCAAGTCATCAACAGAAACGGAAAGAGAGGGATTCGAACCCTCGGTACGAATAACTCGTACAACGGATTAGCAATCCGACGCTTTAGTCCACTCAGCCATCTCTCCCAATTGAAAAAGATAATTACTATATTATACATAATATAAGGAATCTTTCTTTCTCTACTCTTCTTTCTCTATTCTATTATATATAGAGAGAGATCCACAAATAAGGAATTTCCTGTATCTAAAAGAGGGGCGTGCCAACAATCGAACTAAAGAAAAATAAGGAAGACCTCTTTGTTTTGTTTGAAAGGCCCTTCTTATTCTGATGGCCCGGCTAAGTACTGACCAGGCCGGGCCTTTTTTTTTGTTCCAACGAAGTATAGATAAATAATGATTTATCTGATTTGAAAACAAAAAGACTTGTTTTGTTTTATATTATTATATAATAATTTTATATTTTAGATTTAAGCAACAACAAAAAGAAGAAAGATTTTTTACATGCTTTTTCTTGTTATATTTCATTTTCATTTTCCGAACTAAAAAAGAAACTTTTGATTCTTTCACAATGGATTTTTCTGTTAGAATTTGAGTGTTTTTTTGATCGGTATCTATCTTCTTCAGCAAAAGGTTTTAGTTATTTCATTTAAATTATTAAATTAAATGAAGCCTCTTTTCCGAATCTCATTCAATTTAGAACTCCCAAAGTTCAACACTCTCATTTTAATGATTCTTTGATGATCCTATCTTGATCATGCTCAATTACCTTGTTGGACAAAAGGTCCATTTGTATACAATAATGATATTGTAGCGGGTATAGTTTAGTGGTAAAAGTGTGATTCGTTCTATTAACCTTTTAATAGTTAAAGGGTCTTTCGGGTTTATTCATATTCCCATCAAAAACTTTATTTCTTAAAAGGATTGAATCCTTTACCTCTCAATGAGAAAGTCGAGAAAAAATACGCATTCTCGTGATTTGTATCCATGAGTCACTTATAAATTTCAAAGTTGGATTATGAAATTGCGAAACAGAATTTTTGAATTGGACCAAGACTTCCAATTGAATAAGTATGAGTAAGGGATCCATGGCTGAAGATAGAAAGTCAATTTCTAATCGTAACTAAATCTTTCATTTTTTTTCTCAAAAAAGAAATTGAAGCAAAATAGCTATTCGACGATGACTTTGGTTTACTAGAGACATCAGCAT